TATGATTTGGGGAAGAAAAAATGGCGCTTATATACTTTCTTTGTCTTGGAGTATTATTTGAGTATTGAAAATGCGATAAATTTGAAATATTATCTAGGGAGAAGTGTGTTAAAAATAATGGTAACCATATAAGGGGGAAAAAAAAAGGGGGGGGGGAAAAAGAGTTATGGTTTGAGCTGTGAAGTAATAATTATGTCCTGCTACCATTGACTGGAATGTCCATGCCTACCATTATGGGGATGCTCAAGATGCAGTTAAGTCCAGCTACAATATATGCTCCGGGTCAGGGCCTCAGACGGCCATAGCTGAGTCCAAGCATCCCCCCAAAAATTAAAAATACCAAATGTATGACACCACAGTTATGTGTGAGCATGGGCTGATTAGTCATTAGTCCATCGAGATGTCTTATTTAAGAGGAAAGAGTGGGCGATTTTAGGTGAGATGGCCCTGAAGAAAGAACCAGATGTCTGATAAAGTTCATTAAATAGCTACCCCCACAGTATATGGGCCCGGAGCGAGAAGAGGGATCCCTGCCAAGCGGGTTGCTGGTTTCACGCGGCATGGTAGTTAAGCTCGTGATCTAGGGGACGGGATACGCATGTTGACAAGGACGGATTTGACTTAATGCGCCATGAACGATCAATAATAACATGTACTATGTACTGTATATAATGTTATGTACTTGCTTATAAGCATGAGGTAAATAATGTAATGTACTATTATACATAGTATGTCCTAATACATTAATTCTATTATACTTGCTTATAAGCATGGGGTAAATAATGTAATGTACTATTATACATAGTATGTCTTAGTACATTAATTTTATGTACTACACCTGCATAAAATTACATGGTACTTATTACATGAATTTATATAAGTAATGTATTTAAGGATATAATATGGCTGTTGAGTACAAAACTGTATTAAATTGTTGGAGATTTTTGTAAATTTAATACTGATAAAGCTCTTGAGTTTTGTGGAACTATATTAATAGTGCGTCAGGGAATAGTTTAAATAGAACTTCAGCTTTGGGTGTTGATAGTGGAGTTATAGCTTCTTCCTTGAGTCTTAGGGAGATCAGTTATTCTCCTTTTCTGGTTTACAAGACCAGTGTATTAAGTGTACTACAAAGACTTATGTTCACTTTAATAGATTATTTTCGATTGTGCTGATAACTGGTATAAGTACTAAGATAATAAAAAAATATAGGATTGATGCTAGTTGTCCAATAGTAATAAAGGGGTATTCAACTGGTTGGCCTCCGATTCATGTGAGTGTTAGTAAGTCTGCTACTAGGATTCAAAACAGGCATTGGCTGAATGGTCGGAATATTATGCTGCGTTGTTTGGATATATGAAATAGGGGCATAAGGATTAGAATTAAAATAGATGAGACTAAAGCTAGTACTCCTCCTAGTTTGTTTGGAATTGATCGTAGGATTGCGTATGCAAATAAGAAGTATCATTCAGGTTTAATATGGGGAGGAGTATTGAGTGGATTTGCTGGGGTGTAGTTGTCTGGGTCTCCGAGTAGGTCTGGTGCGAATAATACTAATAGTATTAGGAAAAGAATTAAGAGTAGGATACCTAGGATGTCTTTGATAGTATAATAGGGGTGAAATGGAATTTTGTCTGAGTCTGATGGGATTCCTGTTGGGTTATTAGATCCTGTTTCGTGGAGAAAGAGTAAATGGACTATAGCGAGTGCTGCAATGATAAATGGGAGAATAAAGTGGAAGGCGAAGAATCGGGTTAGGGTTGCTTTGTCTACAGAAAATCCTCCTCAGATTCATTCGACTAAATTTGTGCCGATGTATGGGATTGCTGAGAGAAGGTTTGTAATGACTGTTGCTCCTCAAAATGATATTTGTCCTCATGGTAGGACATATCCTACGAATGCTGTGGCTATAATTGTGAATAAGAGAATTACTCCAATGTTCCATGTTTCTAAAAAGGTATATGATCCATAATATAGTCCTCGTCCTACATGTATATATAGGCAGATGAAAAATATTGATGCTCCGTTGGCATGTATATATCGAATAATTCAGCCATAATTAACGTCTCGACAGATATGAGTTACAGAGGAAAATGCTGTTATTGTGTCGGATGTGTAGTGTATTGCTAGAAATAGGCCAGTAAGAATTTGTAGAATTAGGCAAATTCCTAATAAAGAGCCGAAATTTCATCATGATGAAATGTTTGATGGGGCTGGGAGATCAATGAGTGCATTGTTTACAATTTTTATTAGTGGATGAGTTTTTCGAATATTGGTCATTAGTGTTCTTGTAGTTGAATAACAACGATGATTTTTCATATCATTAGTCGTGGCTAATTTCCATGCAAGAATAATGATAACATATATTGTATTTATTTTAAGTATTATTTTTGTGCTTGGTTTTGTAGGGTTTTCTTCAAAGCCTTCGCCTATTTATGGGGGGTTAGGTTTAATTGTGAGTGGTGGAGTTGGTTGTGGTATTGTATTAAATTTTGGTGGATCCTTCTTGGGCTTAATAGTTTTTTTAATTTATTTGGGGGGAATGATAGTAGTTTTTGGCTATACAACAGCTATAGCTACAGAGCAATATCCTGAGATATGAGTGTCTAATAAAACTGTTTTGGGGGCATTTATAACTGGTTTATTAATAGAGGTTATAATAGTTTGTTATGTGTTGAAAGATGAAGAAGTGGAAATCGTATTTCAGTTTAATGGTTTGGGAGATTGGGTTATTTATGATACAGGGGATTCTGGGTTTTTTAGTGAAGAAGCCATAGGAATTGCGGCTTTATACAGTTATGGGACTTGATTGGTTATTGTAACTGGCTGATCTTTATTTATTGGTGTAGTAGTTATTATAGAAATTACTCGTGGAAATTAAGTAGGATCATACTAATAATGATTGTAATTAAGAAAGAGAGAAAATATAATTTAATTAAGCCTTTTTGGCTTGTAACCATAATTGATATCTTTATTTGTATAAGTGAAGTTGTTTTTGGTAAAATATTTTCAAGTCAGATCAAGTCTAGGAGGGAAGAGGCTGATTTTTGGCTTATTGTTAAGTTTATGTAAGGGGTCAGGCGGTGAATAATTGTGGGGAAATATCCTAATATATTAGAAAATTTAAAGGCGTTTGATGGATAATTAAATTTTAGGTTTTGAGTTATATTACTGATTTCTAGTGCTAGAATAAAGCCTAAAATTGTCACTGTCAGAGCTATTATTTTTAGGTAAGGGGGTATTGTTATTTGGGGAATTGTTGTTGGAGGAATATTGTTGGAGATAATGAATCCTGCGAAAAGGCTTCCAATTATTAGACGCTTGATAGAGTTTGTTAAAAAGGGGTTATTTTCATTGATAGTAATTAAAGTTGGAAATCGTGGTTGTCCTAAGAGTGCAAAGAAGATGATGCGAGTGCTGTAGATGGCTGTGAAGGAAGTGGCAATTAATGTTATTAAGAGGGCTCAGGCGTTGGTATACGACGTGTTAGCGGTTTCAATGATTAGGTCTTTAGAATAGAATCCAGTGAGAAAAGGCATTCCTGTTAGTGCTAGACTGCCAATAATTAAGGCTGTTGTAGTGAATGGTATAGCTTTGAATAGGCCGCCTATTTTTCGGATATCTTGTTCATCATTTAGGCTGTGGATAATAGAACCGGAGCATATAAATAATATAGCTTTGAAAAAGGCATGGGTACAGATGTGGAGAAATGCCAGGTAGGGTTGGTTAATGCCGATTGTTACTATTATAAGACCTAGTTGACTGGATGTAGAAAAAGCGATAATTTTTTTGATATCGTTTTGGGTGAGAGCACATATTGCTGTAAAGAGAGTGGTGATAGCTCCTAGGCATAATAAGGTGGATTGTGCAAATTTATTATTTTCTGTTAGTGGATAAAAACGAATTAGTAGGAAAATTCCTGCTACTACTATTGTGCTTGAGTGGAGTAGTGTTGAGACAGGAGTAGGGCCTTCTATTGCAGAGGGTAATCATGGGTGTAGGCCAAATTGTGCAGATTTTCCAGTTGCAGCTAGTGCGAGGCCTATTATGGGTATATTGGAGTTATTTGGGTTGAGTATAAAAATTTGTTGAAAATCTCAGGTATTTAAATTAATTAGGAATCATGCTATTGCTAGAATAAAGCCAATGTCACCAATACGGTTATATAAGATTGCTTGCAGGGCTGCTGTGTTTGCATCTGCTCGTCCATATCATCATCCAATGAGTAGAAATGATATAATTCCTACACCTTCTCATCCAATAAATAATTGAAATAGGTTGTTTGCTGTAACGAGAATGAGCATAGTGATGAGAAATAGAAGAAGGTACTTAAAAAATTGATTAATATTGGGGTCTGAGTGTATGTATCATATGGAAAACTCTATGATAGACCATGTGACAAATAATGCTACTGGGATAAATATTATTGAGAAATAATCTATTTTAAAGCTTATTGATAGTTTGATCGTTTGGATTGTAAGTCAGTGTCAGTTTGAGATAATTGTTTCTTGGCCTGTGTGAATAAATACTATTGTAGGAATTATGCTGGTGACAAAAGCGTATGAAATAGCTGTTTTTACATATAATGGATAATTATAGGTTTTGTAGATGTTAGAGCTTGTAGCTATGATGGGGATAACTAATAAAAGTAAGGTAGCTAATATAAAGGAAGAGAGTAAGTTTATTACTTTTATTTGGAGTTGCACCAATTTTTTGGTTCCTAAGACCAACGGATTACTACCATCCTCTAAAAGTTCGAAAAAGCCATGTTGTTATACATGGGAGCATAGAATTAGCAGTTCTTGCATGCTTTTTCGGCAAATAAGGAGATATAAGCTCCTATTATCAGATTCACAATCTAATGTTTTTTTTAAACTATATTTACAGTATAAAGGTCCTAGAATAATTTTTGGGTTTAGTGATAATAGTAGTAAGGGTAGGATGTGTAATGATATGAGAGCATTTTCTCGTGTAAAGGAGGGTGAAATGTTGTTAATATGATGAGTATATTTGCCTCGTTGCGTTGTAATTAGTATGTAGAGAGAATACAGGGCAGTAATTACTATATTTAGTCCTATTAGAATAATTGTAATGTTGGATCATGAGAAGGTGGATATTACTACAAACAGTTCTCCGATCAGATTAATTGTTGGAGGGAGGGCTAGGTTGGTTAGGCTTGCTAGAAGTCACCAGGTAGCTATTAGTGGAAGAAAGGTTTGTAGGCCTCGGGCTAGGATTATTGTTCGGCTATGAATTCGCTCGTAGTTAGAGTTTGCTAGGCAAAAGAGTATAGATGAGGTAAGACCATGGGCAATTATTAGGGCTATAGCTCCTATATAGCTTCAGGGTGTTTGAATTAGGATAGCTACGATGACAAGTGCTATGTGGCTAACGGAAGAATATGCAATTAGTGATTTGAGATCTGTTTGGCGAAGGCAGATTGAGCTAGTTATGATTATGCCTCATAGTGATAATATGATGAAGGGATATGCTATAAATTCAGTAAGTGGATTTAGGAATATTGTAATTCGTAGTATACCATATCCTCCTAATTTTAGTAGAATTGCTGCAAGAACTATAGATCCTGCAATTGGGGCTTCTACATGGGCTTTGGGTAATCAAAGGTGAAGGCCATATAGTGGTATTTTTACTATAAAAGCTATTATACATGCTAGTCATATAAAAACGTTTGATCAAGAATTTGATAAGGGTTGTATTCAGTATTGAAGAATTAAAAAGTTTAAAGATCCAATAATATTTTGGAGATAAACTAGTGCAACAAGTAGTGGAAGAGATCCTATTAGTGTATAAAATAAGAAATAGAGGCCTGCATTTAGGCGTTCTGTTTGGTTACCTCATCGGGTAATAATAATAAGTGTTGGGACTAGCGTTGCTTCAAATAAAATATAAAAGAAGATTAATTCTATGGCGGTAAAGGTTATAATTAGGAATAATTGTAGAAGAATTAATATAGTAATATACAGTTTTTTTCGAGTTAAGGTTTCTTTTGATAAGTGGTGTTGGCTAGCTATTAATATTAGAGGGAGGAGCCATATAGTTAGAATTAGGAGTGGTATTGATAGGGAGTCAGAGAAGAATACTAATGAAAAGTTTAGACTATTATCGCTGAATTGGTTTATAAGAAGTAAACTTGTGAGGCTAATTAATAGGCTGTGAGTTGTGGAATTAATTCAGATTATATTGCCTTTTGATAATCAGGTTAGAGGTATGAGTATTATTGTAGGAATAATATATTTTAGCATTGAAGTAAGTTTAAGTTTTGAACATAATCAGTGCCATATGAATTTGATACTATTACTAGTAGTGATAACCCTAGTGCCGCCTCGCAGGCTGCAAAGACCAATAAAATAATGGGTATTATGCTTGCTAAAGTAAAATGTGAATTTAAGATTGTTAAAGTAGCTATTACAAATAGGGATAGCATTATTCCTTCCAGACATAGGAGAGAGGATATAAGGTGAGATCGATATATTAATAGTCCTGCAAGGGATACTATGAATGCTGTTATAATGTTTATGTATACTAAGGACACTTGGTAGTTGTGAATTTGATCACAGTCTAATGAGTCGAAATCATTTATTTTATTTTAAACTAAATACCATATTCAGTTCATTCTAATCCTTTTTGGGTTCATTCATAAGCCAGGCTTATGGCTAATAATAGAATTAGGAAAAGGGCCATGGTGAGTATAGTGATTAAATTGTTTGTTTGGCAGGCTCATGGCAGTGGTAGGAGGAGTGCAATTTCTAAGTCAAAGAGAAGAAATGTGATGGCCACTAAGAAAAATTTTATGGAGAAAGGTAGGCGAGCTGATCCTATAGGGTCAAATCCGCATTCGTATGGGCTTGTTTTTTCTGAATAAACGTTTAATTGGGGGAGTCAGAATGCGATGATAACAAGTAGCGAAGCTAATGTAAAATTGGTTAGGAGAGCTATAATTAGGTTTATTATTCTTTTTCGGGTTATACCGAAACTAACTGATTGGAAATCAGTTGTACTTGTTAATACTAAAAGAAKATGAGCCTCCTCAAYAGATAGATACGTAGAGGAATAGTCATACTACATCTACGAAATGTCAGTATCAGGCAGCGGCTTCGAATCCGAAATGGTGGCTGGAAGTAAAGTGATATTTTAGTTGGCGGAAAAAGCAGACGATAAGGAAAGTAGATCCAATAATAACATGTAGGCCGTGGAAGCCTGTAGCTACGAAGAAAGTTGAGCCATAAACTCCGTCAGARATAGTAAAGGGTGCTTCATAATATTCTGAGGCCTGTAATAGTGTAAAGTAGACGCCTAATGCAATGGTAATAAATAGGGCTTGGAGCATGGGATTACGGTTTCCTTCTATAAGGCTATGGTGGGCTCAAGTGATAGAAACTCCTGAAGCTAGTAAGACAGAGGTATTGAGTAGAGGAACTTCTAGGGGGTTAAGTGGGTGGATACCTGTTGGAGGTCAGCAGCCGCCTAGTTCGGGGGTTGGGGCCAGACTTGAGTGATAAAATGCTCAAAAGAATCCAGTAAAAAATAAGACCTCAGAGATAATGAAAAGGATTATTCCATAGCGGAGGCCTTTTTGGACGGTTGGRGTATGATGTCCTTGGAACGTACTTTCTCGGATAATATCTCGTCATCATTGGTATATTGTAAGTATATTTGTTGTTAGGCCTAGTATTAGTAAGATTATTGAGTTGAAGTGGAATCACATAATTAAACCGGAAGTTATTAAAAGAGCTGATAGGGCTCCAGTCAGAGGTCAGGGGCTTGGGTTTACTATATGGTAAGCATGAGTTTGGTGTGTCATTATGTGTTGTCATGTAAGTAGAGGCTTACTAAAAGGGTAAATACGTAAGCTTGAATTATGGCTACTGCGAACTCGAGAACTGTGAGTAGAACTAGAATAATAAACGTAGTAAGGGCTATTGTAGTGCTAATATTTATTAGTGCAAGTGTGGCTCCTCCAATTAGGTGAATTAGTAGATGTCCTGCAGTAATATTAGCTGTTAATCGTACAGCTAAGGCAACTGGTTGAATAAAAAGGCTAATAGTTTCGATAATAACTAGTATGGGGATTAATGGAGTGGGTGTTCCTTGTGGAAGAAAATGGGCAAGTGATGCTTTGGTTTTATTACGGAAACCTATAATTACGGTTCCTGCTCATAGGGGAATAGCTATACCTAAGTTTATTGACAGCTGTGTGGTTGGTGTAAATGTGTGAGGTAATAGACCTAGAAGGTTGGTTGATCCAATAAATATAATTAAGGATATTAATATTAATGTTCATGTTTGTCCTTTGATGTTGTGAATTCCTATTATTTGTTTTGATACAAGTTGAATTATTCATTGTTGGAGAGAAATAAGACGGTTATTTACTAGACGATTTGATGTTGGGAACAACAGGCTAGGAAAAATAACGATTAGAGTAGCAAGTGGAAGGCCTAAAACTATTGGGGTAATGAAAGAGGCAAATAAATTTTCGTTCATTTTATTTCTCAAGGGGTAATTTGTTTTTGTATTCCAGTTAATTTAGGCTCTGGGTTAAAGAAAAAACTATGTTTTGAAACTTTTAATTGGAAAATGATAAAAAGGGTTATAAATATTGATGTAATTATTATAAATCATGTGGAGGTATCTAGTTGTGGCATATCACTAAGGAGATTATTTATGCTCTCAGTCTCTAGCTTAAAAGGCTAGTGCTATTTTAGCTTCTTAGTGATTTTATAGTATTGATGTAGATCATTTTTCAAAATAGCTTAGTGGGACTAGTTCAAGAACAATGGGTATAAAACTGTGATTTGACCCGCAGATTTCGGAGCATTGTCCATAGTACAGACCTGGTCGAGTTGACATGAGAGTTGTTTGATTTAAGCGTCCTGGGATTGCGTCTGTTTTTAATCCTAGAGAAGGTACGGCTCAGGAGTGTAATACATCTTCAGAAGAAACTAATATTCGGATTGTTATTTCTATAGGTAGAACAACTCGGTTGTCTACTTCTAGTAATCGTAATTCTCCTGGCTTTAATTCTGATGTTGGGATTATATAGGAGTCGAAGCTTAAGTCTTCATAATCTGTATATTCATAACTTCAATATCATTGATGTCCTATAGTTTTTACAGTAAGCGATGGATTATTAATTTCATCTATTATGTAGAGGATTCGTAAAGATGGAAGGGCAATTAAAATTAGAATAATAGCTGGTAGAATGGTTCAAACTGTTTCTACTTCTTGGGCGTCTATTGTACTAGTATGAGTTAATTTTGTCGTTAGCATTAATGAAATAATATAGAGCACTAGTGAGCTGATTAAAAAGACAATCATTAATGTATGATCGTGAAAATGTAATAATTCCTCTATGATAGGTGATGTTGCATCTTGGAAGCCTAATTGTATAGGATAAGCCATATGAGGTGTATAGGGCTTTCACCTATAACTTAACCTTGACAAAGTTATATAATATTTTACTAACACCTCATTGATTGAGAAAGACATAGTGGTTATGACGTTGGCTTGAAACCAGCTATAGGGGGTTCGATTCCTTCCTTTCTTATTTTAAATTAATGTATGTAGGTTCTTCAAATGTATGATATGGTGGAGGGCATCCATTTAGTCATTCTAAATTTGTTGTTGTTAGTTCTACGGTTAAGACTTCTCGTTTAGATGCAAATGCTTCTCAGATAATAAAAATTATCAGTATGACTGCTGTTAAGGAAATAAATGAGCCTATAGAAGAGATAGTATTTCACATTGTGTATGCATCTGGATAATCAGAATATCGTCGTGGTATACCAGATAGTCCTAGGAAATGTTGTGGAAAAAAGGTTATATTTACACCTACAAATATGATTAGGAAGTGAATTTTAGCTCATGTGTCATTAAGGGTATAGCCTGAAAATAGTGGAAATCAGTGGACAAATCCCCCTATAATGGCAAATACAGCTCCTATTGATAGAACATAGTGAAAATGTGCAACTACGTAGTAAGTGTCGTGAAGAACAATATCAAGAGAGGAATTGGCGAGAACAATTCCGGTTAATCCTCCAACTGTAAAGAGAAAAATAAAGCCCAAGGCTCATATTATAGCAGGTGATCATTTAATATTGCCTCCATGAAGTGTTGCTAATCAGCTAAATACTTTTACTCCAGTTGGAATAGCAATAATTATAGTAGCTGATGTAAAGTAAGCTCGTGTATCAACGTCTATTCCAACTGTAAACATGTGGTGGGCTCATACAATAAACCCTAGGAATCCAATTGATATTATAGCTCAGACTATACCCATATACCCAAATGGCTCTTTTTTTCCTGAATAGTAAGTTACGATATGGGAAATTATACCAAATCCAGGTAAGATTAAAATATATACTTCGGGGTGTCCAAAGAATCAGAATAAGTGTTGGTATAGGATGGGGTCTCCGCCTCCTGCCGGGTCGAAGAAGGTTGTGTTTAAATTTCGGTCTGTTAATAGTATTGTGATTCCAGCTGCTAGTACAGGGAGTGAAAGAAGTAGTAGAACGGCAGTGATTAATACAGATCATACAAATAAAGGGGTTTGATATTGTGATATAGCAGGAGGTTTTATATTAATAATTGTTGTAATAAAGTTAATTGCTCCTAGGATTGAAGATACACCTGCCAAATGCAGGGAAAAGATAGTTAAGTCTACTGAAGCTCCTGCGTGAGCTAGATTTCCAGCTAATGGGGGATAAACAGTTCAGCCTGTACCTGCTCCGGCTTCAACTATAGATGATGCTAGAAGTAATAAAAAGGATGGGGGGAGGAGTCAAAAACTCATGTTATTTATTCGGGGAAATGCTATATCTGGAGCACCAATTATCAATGGAACAAGTCAATTGCCGAATCCTCCAATTATAATTGGCATAACTATAAAGAAAATCATTACGAATGCATGTGCGGTTACAATTACGTTATAAATTTGATCATCTCCGAGTAGAGTTCCAGGTTGACCCAGTTCAGCACGAATTAATAGGCTTAGAGCAGTTCCTACTATGCCTGCTCAAGCGCCGAATAGTAAATATAAGGTACCAATATCTTTATGGTTGGTTGAAAATAATCAGCGATTAATGAACATAGGTAAAATGGCTGAGTAAAGCATTAGACTGTAAATCTAAAGACAGAGGTATATGTCCCTCTTTTTACCAAGCCTTGTAGTGAAATTTCATATTGAATTGCAAATTCAAAGAAGCAGCTTCAATTCTGCCGGGGCTTCTCCCGCCTTTTTTTTCTCGCGGCGGGAGAAGTAGATTGAAGCCAGTTAGTTAGGGTGTTTAGCTGTTAACTAAAGTTTCGTGGGGGTGGGGCCCACCAATCTAGTGAGGATTTAGCTTAATTAAAGTGGTTGATTTGCATTCAATTGATATAAGATATAGTCTTGTAATCCTTATCAGGAGTTAAGTATGTTTTACTTGCTTAGGGCTTTGAAGGCTCTTGGTCTGGGCTAACCTAAACTCCTATTCTAATACTGATAGGATTGGTGTTAATGGTAGTAACATAGTAGATAATACAACTATTGTGGGCAGAAGAGTTATTTGCTTTATAGTGGAGAATTGTCATTTTATTTTTATATTATTTATAGAGGGAAATATTGTTAATGTGGTGGAGTAAGTAAGTCGTATGTAGAAATATAAGTTCAGTAGGGCTGTAATTGCTATAAAGATAGGTAAGATGAGGTTATTATTCTTTGTTATTTCTTGAATAATTATTCATTTTGGTATAAATCCTGATAGTGGTGGGAGTCCTCCTATTGATAGGAGAGTGACAAGGATTAAGATGGTTATTACGGGTATTTTGTTTCATATATGAGAGAGTGATAGGGTGGTGGTAGTTGAATTGGCTATAAATAGTATGAATATGGTAGAGGTCATGATAACATAGATAATTAGGTTTAGTAGTGTTATTGTGGGATTATATGGTAAGACTGCTGTTATTCAGCCTATATGGGCAATTGATGAGTAAGCTATAATTTTTCGTAGTTGGGTTTGGTTTAGTCCCCCTCAACCTCCAATTATAATTGATAGGATAGAGATAGTTAGAATTATATTTAAGTTAATGGATGGGAAAATTTGGTAAAGTACGGATATAGGTGCTAGTTTTTGTCATGTTAATAAGATTAGGCCTGATGATAGAGGAATACCTTGTGTTACTTCTGGGACTCAGAAATGGAATGGAGCTATTCCTAGTTTTATAGCAAGGGCTATTGTTATGAGTATGGATGCTACTGGATTAAATAGTTTTATTACGGTTCATTGGCCCGAGAATATCAAGTTAATGATGATGGCCATTATTAGTAGTATTGAGGCTGTTGATTGAGTTAAAAAGTATTTGGTTGATGCTTCTGTAGCTCGTGGATTATGCTTTTTTATTATAATTGGAATGATGGCGAGTATATTTATTTCGAATCCAATTCAAACAAATAATCAGTGTGAACTAATTATGACAATAATAGTTCCTAATATTATTGTTGATAAGATGAGAATAGAAATAATTGGGTTTATTAGTACGGGAAGGATATGAACCAACATTTTCGGGGTATGGGCCCGATAGCTTAATTAGCTGACCTTACTATTAGAGTTTGGTGTAATTGGGAGCACGAAGAGTTTTGGATTCTTAGGAGTAGGTTCAATTCCTATAGTTCTAGAAATAAGAGGGCTTAAACCTCTATAATTTACTCTATCAAAGTAACTCTTTTATCAGACATATTTCTTATGTTTGTGGGGGGATGCTTGATAAAAGGATGGGCAGTGATACGTGTCATATGCATAGGGCTAGTGTTAGGGGTAAAAAATTTTTTCATAGTAGATGTATTAGTTGGTCGTAACGAAATCGAGGGTATGATGCTCGAATTCATAAGAAAGAAATTGTCAATAATAAAGATTTAATAGTGAAGTTAATTGTATAAAGTTCTGGTAGAATTGGATTGTGGAATGCTCCTAGAAATAGAATTGTTGTAAAGATATTTATTATAATAATGTTTGCGTACTCTGCTATAAAGAATAGGGCAAATGGTCCTGCTGCATATTCTACGTTAAAGCCTGAGACTAGTTCTGATTCACCTTCGGTGAGGTCAAATGGAGCTCGGTTTGTTTCTGCTAATGTTGAGATAAATCATATTATTGCTAAGGGTCATGCCGGAAAGATCAGTCATACTTGTTCTTGTGTAATAATTAGGGTGGAGAGTGTGAAGGATCCATTTATTATGAGGACAGATAATAAGATAATTGCTAGTGTTACTTCATATGAAATTGTTTGTGCTACAGCTCGAAGAGCTCCAATTAGTGCGTATTTGGAATTGGAGGCTCAGCCTGATCAAAGGATGGAGTATACAGCTAGGCTTGATATTGCTAATATAAATAACACTCCTAAATTTATATTGATAAGAGGATATGGTATGGGTAATGGAATTCACATAGTTAGGGCTAGACTTAGAGCTAAAATGGGAGCTAAAATAAATATTGAGATGGAGGATGTTGCAGGTCGTAGTGGTTCTTTAATAAAAAGTTTAATAGCATCTGCAATAGGTTGGAGTAGACCGTAGGGGCCTACAACGTTTGGGCCTTTTCGAAATTGTATATATCCTAGGACTTTTCGTTCTACTAATGTAAGGAATGCTACAGCTAGAAGAATGGGAATAATTAGTATTAAGATATTAATTATAAACATTTTGTTAAGGAGAGGATTTGAATCTCTGATTATAAAAGTTTAAGTTTTACGCAATTACCGGGCTCTGCCACCTTAACGAAGCCCTTTTCTAGGGCAGGAGTTATTTGTGTATCTAATTAAGATGAAATCATTAGTTAATTTAAGGCGCTTATTAAAAGTTGGCCTTATTTCTCTGGTCCTTTCGTACTGGGAGAAATACGTAATAGATAGAAACCGACCTGGATTACTCCGGTCTGAACTCAGATCACGTAGGACTTTAATCGTTGAACAAACGAACCTTTGATAGCGGTTGCACCATCGGGATGTCCTGATCCAACATCGAGGTCGTAAACCCTATTGTCGATATGGACTCTTGAATAGGATTGCGCTGTTATCCCTAGGGTAACTTGTTCCGTTGATCAATTTTTGGATCAATAAGCGATTGTGTAATTTGACTTGTGAGTCTAGTTTTTAAAATCGCTCGGAGGATTTTTTGTTCTCCGAGGTCACCCCAACCAAAGCTGTTAGTCCATAAAGAGTGTTGTTGTTTCCTTGGTTAATAAATTTATTTCTTTGGACTAAGTAGTTAAAGCTCCATAGGGTCTTCTCGTCTTATTATAGTATTCCCGCCTCTTCACGGGAAGGTCAATTTCACTGATTGGAAGTAAGAGACAGTAAAACCCTCGTTTGGCCATTCATACAAGTCCTTATTTAGAGAACAAGTGATTATGCTACCTTTGCACGGTCAGGATACCGCGGCCGTTTAACGGTTGTCACTGGGCAGGCAGTGCCTCCAATACTAGTTATGCTGGAGGTGATGTTTTTGGTAAACAGGCGGGGTTTAGTGTTTGCCGAGTTCCTTTTACTTCTTTCAATCTTTCCTTAAGTGCATTCCTGTGTTGGATTAACAGTATAATAAATAAGTTATTTATACTTTGGTTATTCTTATTTTGCTGTTAATAGTCAGAATATTATCAGGTACTGACTTAAACTTATGCAGGGAGAAATATTTCTTGTTACTCATATTAACATTGTTGCTTCTATTTTTATAGATTAGTCCAGTATCAAGGTTAGGAGTTCATTATTTACTATTGGTATTAAAATAATTTTATTGTTGAGCTTTAACGCTTTCTTAATTGGTGGCTGCTTTTGGGCCTACTATGGTATTACTAAATTTTACTCTCTAGTTAAGGTTGTATCCGTTTCTAAAAGGCTGTACCCTTTTAGACTAACTTTTAAAAATACAATTAATTTATTAATATATTTGGTATTTTTAAAGCTGAACTAATATTCATTTTCTGGACAACCAGCTATCACCAGGCTCGTTAGGCGTTTCACCTCTACTTATAAATCTTCTCACTATTTTGCTACATAGATGAGTTGATTCTCGATAAATTGTTCATAAGTAGCTCGTCTGGTTTCGGGATACTTAGCTGAAATTCATTTTGTTAAGTTTTTACTGGTTAATTCATTATGCAAAAGGTACAAGTGGTAATCTTTGCTTTTTTGTACTTTAATTTTTTTTCTTTCATCGTTCCCTTACGGTACTTTCTCTATAGCGCCATATTTAAAATTTCTATCTCCTATACTTTTAATAGTAGGTAAATGTTTTATTTATAGTGTTTTGGTAATTTAGTGTAGATGGGTTTGTGGGCTAGGGTTAGTTCAAGATATTCATAGTATGTGAAATCTTCTAGGTGTAAACTAGGTGCTTTATTTAAGCTATATCTTGATTATCCAAGCACACTTTCCAGTATGCTTACCTTGTTACGACTTATCTCCTCTCATGTGATTAATACATATAAATAAGTTTAAGTGTATTGTGTCTATTTGAGGAGGGTGACGGGCGGTGTGTGCGTGCTTCATGGCCTAGTTCAACTAAGCACTCTATTCTTAGTTTACTGCTAAATCCTCCTTTAATTACTAATTTCATAGTAACTTTCGTAAAGAGTTTTCTTGGATTAGAAAATGTAGCCCATTTCTTTCCACTCCATAGGTTACACCTTGACCTAACGTTTTTATGTACTATAGTTGTGCTTACTTTTGTACCTTTTTAGGGTTTGCTGAAGATGGCGGTATATAGACTGTATTAGCAAGGGGTGGTAAGGTTTATCGGGGTTTATCGATTATAGAACAGGCTCCTCTAGAAGGGTATAAAGCACCGCCAAGTCCTTTGAGTTTTAAGCTATTGCTAATAGTACTCTGGCGAATAGTTTTGTTTATATAACTATTTGTGTTTAGGGCTAAGCATAGTGGGGTATCTAATCCCAGTTTGGATCTTAGCTATCGTGTTTCAGCGGTTATAAAGTTACTTTCGTTATTTATTTTCGTTTCGATTATGGCTTTTTACAGCTTAATTGGAATTTAACTTCATTTGGTATAGTGCTTAAACACGCTTTACGCCGTGGGCCTATTAACTTGGGTTAATCGTATGACCGCGGTGGCTGGCACGAAATTTACCAACCCTAGTTAATATGACTTAGTCAAACTTTCGTTTATGGCTTAATTTTTATCACTGCTGTATCCCGTGGGGGTGTGGCTGAGCAAGGCGTCATGAGCTACGTATGTGTGCTTGATACCAGCTCCTTTTGGTCTTATCGACTTGTAGGGCATTTTCACTGGGATGTGGATACTTGCATGTGTAAGTCTATTATAGGTTAATAGGAAGGCTGGGACCAAACCTTTGTGTTTATGGAGTAATTATACTCATCTAGGCATTTTCAGTGCCTTGCTTTATTGTTTAAGCTACATTAAC